TCTTTTCGTCCTATGAACTTTAAGGTGTATGAAGTATCATATTTGACTCTTGGGGCGGATTGATAGAGACTCCATTTAACTTAGGTTGATCTAGGCCGGAGGCAGACCTACGTCAGGGTAACCCTTCTTTGAAACACTTTGGTATTGCTCCCGGATCAGAATTCAAATAATGAATCCGAGCGCATGGAGCCATCTCGTTATCTTCCTGTCAAGAAAAAGTATGGTGGACTAGCCGATCTTTTTATCAGTTAATGAAAGAGCCCAATGCAAAAAAAAACGCATGTTGGGTCTTTGAAACAGTTCGAATCATTTCGATAATAATAAGTTTGATCTGTTTTACCGAGAAGGTCTACGGTTCGAGTCCGTATAGCCCTATACATTTTTGTATTCATTTCCTAATTAGTGCGTGTGACCGGCCGGTTGATTGTTCCATAGAAATGGAATCATTCCCACAGGATCGCGGAGATCCCTCGGGGCTTGAAAACAATAATTTATTCCAATGGATCCAATCGGATCGGTATTTTCAAATCTCGGATAAACAAACCCATTCTTCTTCATTAATCTTCGTCTGTGAATGACATACGGCCTTTTTCCTCTTTTATTTGTCCATGATCCAAGATTTAGTGATACACCTTTGCTTTGGTATACCCAAGTCAATTTATGAAGTCAAAATCATAACATGAGCCTGGCTCAAGAAAAACTCCAACCTGACCCAACCAAATCAAATCCAAATTCAATCTAATAGTAAGTCACATTATCTAGAACCTATTCTTGTTCTTGTATTTGTAGAAAAGCCAGAGTTTCAAAAACGAAGCTCTTTGGTAAGTTTCATTGTACAATAGGCTTTTCTTCGTATAACCGGCTTAGCAAAGCAAGTAGTCATTTTTCTGTACAATACTTAAACTTATAACTTATTTTTTTTTATTCCAATCTACCCAATCCAATTTGTTCATCATTCCAATTCTACTTCTACCAATGCAGACTTTATCTAAAAAGATTAGGGCCCATTTGAACTTGGATGAGTTAGGAATCCCCCGACGTATCGCCTTTTGGCAGAACAACAATCCCAATTCATTGTTTTAGAGACAATGAATTGGTCCTAAATGTATCAACGCACCCTCTTCTATTTCTATGTTCTATGAGTTGGTTTTGGGATGGGGAGATTTTGTCTATCGAATCGTTCGACAACGCATGATTCCATTCGAAGTATCTTCTGTAAATCATTTACGATTCAGCCGACTCTACCATTAAACTATGCCCCATTTTGTAGGTTTGCTTCAAAGTTTTTTGTTGTCACGAAACCTAACTCGTTGGTTGGTCCTGCTAGGTGTTATTATTACATTAAATAAATAAGTATTTCGAGTCATTCCAAATCACGATCTTTAGTCCTAGAAATGGGTCTGAAATGATTCTTTCAAAACTTCTAACTCGGGGGTAAAGCCGGGGCCGGGGTAGTACAGGTCCAAAGTTTCCTAATTTGGGTATAGGAACCCATGAGTTTTTATATGTAAGGGTTCCTCACAATTCAATGGATTGAATCAAATCAATTAAGTATAAATCTGGGACAGGGAGAGAGAATCGAATCGGTCGATGCATTCCGTTTTCGTATCCGTATCAAATCAATAGAAACAATAATCCTCTATCCGGATCTTAATGAAAAGAATACACCAACACAGCCACGTAGAATATACCATAAATCCCGAGATGGAAATTCCTAGAAATTCTATTACATCTGACTACTGACTATATTCTAAATCACTAAGAAAAAAAAAAAAAAAAGAGAGAGAGAGAGAAAAAATGGGCCAGACCTCCTCTTTGGCTCTATTATATTAATAGAATATTGAAAATTAATAGAATATTGAAATTCTTTATGTTTAATATTTCATTTAATCTTATTTGAATAATATTGTTTGAATATTATTTCAATTTCAATTCATATTATTTAAAATATTCTTTAAAAAAAAATTCCTTAATTCCTTTTTTTGTTTGATAGAAAACCCGAGGCAAGGTAGGAGAGAGTTTGATTTGTATAATAGCATTATATGTCTACACCATATCTAAATAGAATCGAAGTAAGTGTAAGTGGGATTCCGTTGGATGAATCTTGAGACGATACATGACCCACAACAAGTAAACAAACGAAACTATGTGGTTTGATCAAAATTGTTGTTTCGACTAATGCAGTTATGGATGAATTGAGAATTCCAATTTGAATCAACTAATTCGGTATATTCCACATTAATAGGAGTGCTTCTATGTTTCTGCTTCACGAATATGATATTTTCTGGGCATTTCTAATAATATCAAGTGTTATTCCTATTTTGGCATTTCTAATTTCCGGAGTTTTGGCCCCGATTAGTGAAGGACCAGAGAAGCTCTCTAGTTATGAATCGGGCATAGAACCGATGGGGGATGCTTGGTTACAATTCCGAATCCGCTATTACATGTTTGCTCTAGTTTTTGTTGTTTTTGATGTTGAAACAGTCTTTCTTTATCCATG